AATTTATGTATTCTCTTATCATTTTCAATTTGATAATACATTAATCCAATTGAAGGAATATTGAAAATGGATATATATATTTGATTTCCACTGGAGATTAGGAATTTATGGACTTTCCATAGAACCTATTTTACTGACAGGATTTTTTTATTACTACTTTAGCTAGTTTAGCTGCTTGGCTAGTTACTCGAAGTTCCCAGTTGTTCTATTCTCTGATGCTAGCAATGTATAGCGGTCAAATAGAATTTTTTTATTCTCAAGACCTTTTACTTTTTTATATAATGTAAAAGTTAGAATGAATTCCTGTTTACTTACTTTTATCAATGTGGGGGGGGGGGGGAAGAAGAAACGTCTTTATTCAGCTACTCAAGTTGATTTTATACACTGCAGGAGGCTCTATTTTCTTGTGTTAATAGGAATTGGAAGTATTGGTTTATATGGTTCAAATAAACTAAGATTCCATTTTGAAAGATTAATTCATTAATCATATCCTATTGCATTAGAAATAATATTTTACTCTGGTTTCCTTATTGCATATACTTTCAAATTGATGGATATACCCCCCCTACATACGCGGTTACCAGATACTCATGAAGAAGCACATTACAGTACATATACCTTATTAGCTGGTATTTTATGAAAAAAGGGAGCATGTGGATTGATTTGGATCCATATGGAATTATTACCTCACGCCCATTCTATAATTTTCTCCTTGCCTGGTAATAATAGGAATGATACAAATTCATTATGTAGCTTCAACTTCTTTTGGTCAACAAAATTTAAAAAAGAGAATAGCATATTCTTCTGTATTTCATACGGGTTTTATAATTATAGGAATTGATTCTATAACCAACATGGGACTCAATGGGCCTATTTAAAAAATGCTTTATCATGGATTTATTGATGCTATACCTTTTTTTCTTGGTGGGAATCAGTTATTTGTGATAGAATGCGTCTTGTTTATCTTTAATAAATGGGAGGAATATCTATATTTATATAAAAATATATAAAAACCAAAAACATTTATTATATTCAGTAATTTCTCTATGGCTTATCTTGCATTACCAGGAATAAGTGCTTTTATTGCAGAATTAGTGATATTTTGAGGATTCGTTACTAGTACTAGGTCAAAATTCCTTCTTTAGTAATAGCTATTGGAAAGTAATAGCTATTGGAATAATATTTACTCCTATTTATTTATTATCTATGTTACGATAGATCTTCTATGGATATACGTTATTTCACATTCCCAACTCCTTTTTTTTGATTTAGATTCAGGACCACGAGAATTCTTTCTTTCAATCTTTCTTTTTTTCCCATTAATAGGAATTTTTACTTATCCTGACTTTTTTCTCTTGAAAAAAAACGAAAACTTTTCTTTATTTCAACTTAATTTTAATCGATGAATTACTAATTCCAATAAAAATTTGAATTATGAATTTCAAAATTATGAGTTCATAGTAGTCTGAATTGAATCAAAATTTTAGGATATTTTTTTATATAAAGTAAAATTTAATTTATAGTAAAAAGTAAAATGATTTATGTTGAATAACACATGTCTTTCACATCAAAAAAATAAATAATAATAATTTTAATGGCGGTTCCAAAAAAACGTACTTCTACGTCAAAAAAACATATTCGTAGAAATATTTGGATAAAAAAAGGATATTTAATTACAAAAAAGGCTTCTTTTTTATCAAAATTTATTTATATAGAAAATTCAAAAAGTTTTATTAAAAAACAAACAAATCATAAAGCCTTTGGTTTTCTTGTTAAAAAACCTATAGGTATAGACATAAACTAAAGTATGCGAAAGATTTATATGCGTATTTCGAAAATAACAACCAAATTGTCACTAGGGACCCAATTCTAAGAAACATAATTAGAAAATATTTAAATATGGTAATTCTTAAACATTATTTTAAATATTATTTAATTATGATGATTATTACATATTTAATTATAAGAACTATTAATTCAATTAATTTAATTAAAAGAACTCTAAAATATATTATGCATATATATAAAATGCTTAAACTTAATATAAAAAATACCCAAACCTGAAGGTTATGGTTCTTGTGCTACAAGACGTATTCCCTATACTAAAATTCTTATTCTTTATTTATGGCGAATTATATAAAAAATTCAAAAAGTTATCGAATTCTTTATGTAATTATATAGACAATTATCTAAAAAATTTAAAAAGTTATTTATATACTTTATATAAACCAAGCAAAATTATTTATTTTATATAGTTTATATAGACCAAGTAAAGATAGACCAAACAAAATCCTGAAGGCTACGGTTTTTGTGCTATTCTTTATGCTACAATGGCTATTCTTTATTTATTTATATAGAAAATTCAAATATGGACCAAAATCAAAAATCAAAATATTTAATAAAAAAAAATTGAAAGATTTCTTAGTATTTTTATTTTATATAAAAATAAATCTAGAAAAAAGATTCTTTTTAAGAGATATATATGCCTTAATATTTAATTTATTTTTATGTAGCTATCAATCAACTTTTCACAATAGAAAAATATGAAATTTTTTTTTCTATTGTGAAGAATATAATATATTTATTTTTTAGAAAGATTCCATTTTTTGATTACATACTTATCAAAAGTTTACAAAATGAATTTATTTAATGAATGTTACTATAAATTTTTAACAATATGGATAAAAAACACTATTAATTTTTTTTTTTTATTAAATCCATTAAGATTAAGTAATAGGTTGTTCTATCTCTTTTATTTAATTGAGGATTAAAATAAAAATATTTAATAATAATAAGTTTTTTTTTGCTTTAAATTCTTGACAATTCTTTATGAATTGATTATTATTTAAAGTAGGCCGCCATGGTGAAATTGGTAGACACGCTGCTCTTAGGAAGCAGTGCTAAACGCATCTCGGTTCAAGTCCGAGTGGCGGCATTCTCTAAAAGCGATACAATAGATTCAAAAATTGAAATCTATTTTAAAATTATCAATTTAAGATTTTATTTTATAATAAAAAGTATTTTATGATATTTACAACTTTAGAACATATATTAATTCATACTTCTTTTTCAATTATTTCAATTGTAATTTCCATTTATATGATGACCTTATTAAATTGTCAAATTTTTGAATTAGATAAATTACCAGAAAAAGGAATGATAGCTACTTTTTTCTCTACATCAGGATTTTTAATTTCTCGTTGGATTTTTTTAAACCATTTTCCATTAAGTAATTTATATGAATCTTTAATTTTCCTTTCATGTAGTTTTTGTATTATTCATATAATTTCCAAGATTCAAAATTATCAACATGAATTAAGCACAATAACTGTACCAAGTACGATTTTAACTCAAGGCTTTGCCACGTCGGGTCTTTCAACTGAAATGCATCAACCTGCAATATTAATACCTGCTTTACAATCTCAATGGTTAATGATGCACGTAAGTATGATGTTATTGAGTTATGCAACTCTTTTATGTGGATCCTTATTATCCATTGTTCTTTTAGTTATTACATTTCAAAAAAAGATAAATCCTTTTTGTATTAGTCAAATAAACTATTGGAATAAAAAGATAAATATTTTTAAAAATATTCCTTTTTATTTACTTCAAAATTACTACAAATATGATTTAATTGAGCGTTTAGATTATTGGAGTTATCGTTTTATTAGTATTGGGTTTACTTTTTTAAGCATCGGTATTCTTTGTGGAGGAGTCTGGGCTAATGAAGCTTGGGGATCTTATTGGAATTGGGATCCCAAGGAAACTTGGGCATTTATTACTTGGACTATATTCGCAATTTATTTACATATAAGAACAAATTTAAATTGGAAAGGTAAGAATTCTGCACTTGTAGCTTCTATTGGATTTATTATTATTTGGATATGTTATTTTGGAATTAATCTTTTAGGAATAGGTTTACATAGCTATGGTTCGTTCATTCAAATTAAGATATAATGAAAAAAATTATATATATATATATATTATATATATATATTAAGTATTATATATTTAAGAATATTTAATATAAAAAATTATAAAAATTTACTTTTTACACTTTTTACATAAAATACATAATTTTTTTTTATTTTTTATTAGTTTTTGAGAATCGTTTACATGATTCTCAAAAACTTAAGATAAATGGAATTCCAACAAAACCATAAAGAAAAGTTTTCGTTTTTTTTCAAGAGAAAAAAGTCAGGATAAGTAAAAATTCCTATTAATGGGAAAAAAAGAAAGATTGAAAGAAAGAATTCTCGTGGTCCTGAATCTAAATCAAAAAAAAGGAGTTGGGAATGTGAAATAACGTATATCCATAGAAGATCTATCGTAACATAGATAATAAATAAATAGGAGTAAATATTATTCCAATAGCTATTACTTTCCAATAGCTATTACTAAAGAAGGAATTTTGACCTAGTACTAGTAACGAATCCTCAAAATATCACTAATTCTGCAATAAAAGCACTTATTCCTGGTAATGCAAGATAAGCCATAGAGAAATTACTGAATATAATAAATGTTTTTGGTTTTTATATATTTTTATATAAATATAGATATTCCTCCCATTTATTAAAGATAAACAAGACGCATTCTATCACAAATAACTGATTCCCACCAAGAAAAAAAGGTATAGCATCAATAAATCCATGATAAAGCATTTTTTAAATAGGCCCATTGAGTCCCATGTTGGTTATAGAATCAATTCCTATAATTATAAAACCCGTATGAAATACAGAAGAATATGCTATTCTCTTTTTTAAATTTTGTTGACCAAAAGAAGTTGAAGCTACATAATGAATTTGTATCATTCCTATTATTACCAGGCAAGGAGAAAATTATAGAATGGGCGTGAGGTAATAATTCCATATGGATCCAAATCAATCCACATGCTCCCTTTTTTCATAAAATACCAGCTAATAAGGTATATGTACTGTAATGTGCTTCTTCATGAGTATCTGGTAACCGCGTATGTAGGGGGGGTATATCCATCAATTTGAAAGTATATGCAATAAGGAAACCAGAGTAAAATATTATTTCTAATGCAATAGGATATGATTAATGAATTAATCTTTCAAAATGGAATCTTAGTTTATTTGAACCATATAAACCAATACTTCCAATTCCTATTAACACAAGAAAATAGAGCCTCCTGCAGTGTATAAAATCAACTTGAGTAGCTGAATAAAGACGTTTCTTCTTCCCCCCCCCCCCCACATTGATAAAAGTAAGTAAACAGGAATTCATTCTAACTTTTACATTATATAAAAAAGTAAAAGGTCTTGAGAATAAAAAAATTCTATTTGACCGCTATACATTGCTAGCATCAGAGAATAGAACAACTGGGAACTTCGAGTAACTAGCCAAGCAGCTAAACTAGCTAAAGTAGTAATAAAAAAATCCTGTCAGTAAAATAGGTTCTATGGAAAGTCCATAAATTCCTAATCTCCAGTGGAAATCAAATATATATATCCATTTTCAATATTCCTTCAATTGGATTAATGTATTATCAAATTGAAAATGATAAGAGAATACATAAATTATTACAAGGAATTCTAACAAACAGATACATAGAGTATAGCATCGATATATCTGAATTCCCTTTATGAGGAAAATAAGTCATGATAAAGGCGCAATATGTTTTGACGATAAAAACCCGTACTCAAAATAATAGATTTCATGAAATATGGGCTTTTTTGGTAAATAGGAATCAAATGAATGAGTGGAACTTTTTTTTGTAACGTATCAATAACCTAGAGCCATGCTACGAGTTGTTTCAGATCCTAAATAAACACGGATACTCAAAAAATCTGTTGGACAGGCAGATTCGCACCTTTTACAACCTACACAATCTTCGGTTCTTGGTGCGGAAGCAATTTGTTTGGCTTTACATCCACCCCAAGATATCATTTCCAATACATCTGTAGGACAAGCTCGAACACATTGAGTACACCCTATACAGGTATTATAAATTTTTACTGAATGTGACATTGAATCTATAAATTATAGTTTTGAATATAAACAATTTTCGATCTGGTCAAAATAACTAAATGAATCCATTATATTAGAAATACCAGATGAAGCAGTGATTTATCAAAAATTGAACAATCAATATAATAGAATCTGTAAAAAAAAAAAGACCAAAAGACTTTCAATTTGATCTCAACAATGGAATTGTAGATATTAATATGAATTTATTCACCAAATGACTATAATTAGTTAATATATTAATATAATATATTCAATTCAAAATTTCAATAAATAATGAAGTCTACATAATGAATTCTAATGAATTCTAAAAAAAATAAAAAATTGGAAATCTTTACTAAGGATTGGTGGAGGAACACGCCCTGCCCTCCACACAATACCAATGAGGAGAGTACAATACTAATATTGCAAAAATTCCCAAACGTCATCATGGAATTTTTCATGTTCTGTAAGATCATTCAAAAAGTTCTCAAAAAAAGATCTCGAATATCCATTTATAACCTTTGGAATCTCATAACCGTATTTATCGTTCTTGATTTTCTCTTTCTCCAATTGAGAATAATCGTGGCTTCTGAAAAGATTCTCTAATTGGGTCATCAGAATGCAATATTTAGATAAAATAAGAGAAGTATCCTCATTCTTTTTTTGCTCCAAATCTTTTTTTCTATTTCTACGGTTGCTAGTTCAAGCTCCCAACTTGCTATTTTATGAATAAGAATTTGGATTTTTATCTCAGAAATTGACAAAATTGGTGAGAAATCATAGATCAAACTGCCGAATTGAAAAAATTTTGTGCTATCGCTGAAAAAAGGAGCCCCAGCTCTTCCTTCATTGGAATCCTTACCAACTTGATTTTGTTGCACCCGGTAACCAATTTGTCTTACAGAACGAAATAATGTCCAAATTGGGTTTGACCCAGAGTTGACCCCCTTGACTATATCTATACAAATGGAATTTATCAATATCGAATTGATATCCTTTTATTCAAATAGATATGAATCCTTTTCTAAAGGAGTGTCAAGAGAGTCAAAAACATTATTGGAATCCTTACCAACTTGATTTTGTTGCACCCGGTAACAAACATGCATGAACCATTTTCCGAAGTATGTGCCCCGATAGTCCAAAATCTCGATAGTTAGCTCTAGGTTTTTCAGTCGATCATCAAAAATTCCTCCTTTATATTTCCATGATGAATTATATATAGTCAAGTAACACCACCGGATCAATCAATTCACTAGTTGAATTCATAGATCGTGACATAATATTCAACAAGGAATCAAAGTTTCTGAAGGAATGTATAAACCAAAAAGTTGACGTCGGAAATATTCAAAAAAGGAGTAGTAGGGCATATATAGGAACAGATAGATACCTGTAATACATCACAGATATGCGGCATATTTTTTCCATAAATTCTTAAAAAAGCCAATAATCAATTACCACGGCCACCCAGACTGAGAAGTGAAATAACAAATAATCACCCATAATTTCTTGACCTCCTTTTGGTTTCAATTA